TTAAAAATAAGCTAAAATAAGCTTTTGGGTTCATACCCCCACTATAAAGGAAATCCTTTTTTTTAAAAATAAAGTGCCTGATTAAAGGATTATTTTGATAGGATAAATTAAGTAAATTATAATTTACCTTTATTATATTTTATAGAATCAAACTATATTTAACCGTATCAAAAACTATTGTGCTTTTTACCCTAAAATATAATTTATATAATAATGAATTTTTAATTTTTTTTTTTTCTTTATATTTTAAATTTTTTTTTCATTTAATTCCTCAAAAATATTTTTTTTTTTTATTTTAATTTTTAGAACTTTAATTTCAATTTCAGCTAATTCTTGATTAGGATGTTGAGTGGGATTAGAAATTAATTTATTAAGATTTATTCCACTAATCTCTAATTCAAATAATTTATTAGCAACAGAAGCATCTTTAAAGTATTTTTTAACCCAATCTATTGCTTCAATTAACTTTCTATTTTCTATTTTATTAAATATAATATTATTAAAAAATTTTGAAATAAGTTATTTTCTATCTATCATAATTAATTCTTCAATATTAATAAAAATAGGAGCTTCTCCTTTCCACTTTTGATTCCCTAATATTGTAGAAGGTTTATCTTGATTTAATAATTTTATTTTAATAACTTGACAAAAAATTACCCCCATAATTATTTTGTCTTATTATTTTAATAAAAATTTTATTTTAATAATTATTATATTAAATGCTATTATTGGAGCTTTAGGGGGGTTAAATCAAACCTCTTTACGAAAAATCATAGCATTTTCATCTATTAATAATTTAAGCTGAATACTATCTTCAATACTAATTAGAGAAAATTTATGATTATTTTATTTATTTATATATTCATTTATAATTAGAATTTTATGTTCAATTTTTTATTTTTTAAATATATTTTTTATTAATCAATTATTTATTAATAACATAAATTCTTTAATTAAAATCAACTTATTAATTAATTTTTTATCATTAGGGGGATTACCCCCTTTTATTGGATTTTTCCCAAAATGAATTGTCATTAATTTTTTAATCATAAATCAAATATATTTATTAACTTTTATTTTAATTATAATAAGATTAATTTTATTATTTTTTTATATTCGAATTATTTATTCAGCTTTTATATTTAATTATATTAAAATAAAATGATTTAAAATTTTTATTAAAAATAATAAATTCATATTTATTAATATTTTTTCTTTTTTTTCCCTTTCAGGAATAATTCTTAGAACCTTTTTTTTCTTATAAGGTTTTAAGTTAAAATTAAACTAATAGTCTTCAAAATTATTTATAAAGAAATTATTCTTTAAGCCTTAGTATATTTAAATTTACTCCTTAAAATTTGCAATTTTATATCATTATTGAATATAAGGCTTATATTTATTCTTATTTTATATTATAAATAATAAAAGAGAAAAATCTCGTAAATAAATTTACAGTTTATCGCTTATAAACTCAGCCATTTTATTTTTTTTTGCGAAAATGACTTTATTCAACAAATCATAAAGATATTGGAACTTTATACTTTATTTTTGGTATTTGAGCAGGAATAGTAGGAACCTCATTAAGATTATTAATTCGAGCAGAATTAGGTAATCCTGGATCTTTAATTGGTGATGATCAAATTTATAATACTATTGTAACAGCTCACGCCTTTATCATAATTTTTTTTATAGTTATACCAATCATAATTGGAGGATTTGGTAATTGATTAGTTCCTTTAATATTAGGAGCCCCTGATATAGCATTCCCCCGAATAAATAATATAAGTTTCTGACTTCTTCCCCCTTCTTTAACTCTTCTAATTTCTAGAAGAATTGTAGAAAATGGAGCAGGAACTGGATGAACAGTTTATCCCCCCCTTTCTTCTAATATTGCCCATAGAGGAAGATCTGTAGATCTAGCTATTTTTTCTTTACATTTAGCTGGTATTTCATCAATTTTAGGTGCTATTAATTTTATTACTACAATTATTAATATACGATTAAATAACTTAATATTTGATCAAATACCTTTATTTGTTTGAGCTGTTGGTATTACTGCATTCTTATTATTATTATCTTTACCAGTATTAGCTGGAGCTATTACTATACTTTTAACTGATCGAAACTTAAATACCTCATTTTTTGATCCAGCTGGAGGAGGTGATCCTATTTTATACCAACACTTATTTTGATTTTTTGGACATCCTGAAGTTTATATTTTAATTTTACCGGGATTTGGTATAATTTCACACATTATTTCCCAAGAAAGAGGAAAAAAAGAAACATTTGGATGTTTAGGAATAATTTATGCTATATTAGCTATTGGATTATTAGGATTTATTGTTTGAGCTCATCATATATTTACTGTAGGTATAGATATTGATACACGAGCCTATTTTACTTCAGCAACAATAATTATTGCTGTTCCTACAGGAATTAAAATTTTTAGTTGATTAGCAACTTTCCACGGTACTCAAATTAATTATTCACCCTCAATTTTATGAAGTTTAGGATTTGTATTTTTATTCACAGTAGGAGGATTAACAGGAGTAATTTTATCTAACTCATCTATTGATATTACTTTACATGATACTTATTATGTTGTAGCACATTTTCATTATGTTTTATCTATAGGAGCTGTATTTGCTATTATAGGAGGTTTTATTCATTGATACCCATTATTTACAGGATTATGTTTAAATCCTTATTTATTAAAAATTCAATTCTTTATTATATTTATTGGGGTTAATTTAACATTCTTTCCCCAACATTTTTTAGGATTAGCAGGAATACCACGACGATATTCTGATTATCCAGATTCATACATTTCTTGAAATATTATTTCTTCCTTAGGTTCTTATATTTCATTATTAGCCGTAATATTTATATTAATTATTATTTGAGAATCAATAATTAACCAACGAATCGCTCTTTTTTCATTAAATTTACCTTCTTCTATTGAATGATACCAAGCTTTACCTCCCGCAGAACATTCATATAATGAACTCCCTATTTTAAGAAATTTCTAATATGGCAGATTATATGTAATGGATTTAAACCCCATTTATAAAGGTTTATCCTTTTTTTAGAAATAGCAACATGATCTAATTTAAATTTACAAAATAGAGCTTCTCCTTTAATAGAACAAATTATTTTTTTTCATGATCATACTTTAATTATTTTAATTATAATTACAATTTTAGTAGGTTACTTAATAATAAGACTATTATTTAATAAATATATTAATCGATTCTTATTAGAAGGTCAAATAATTGAATTAATTTGAACAATTTTACCTGCAATTACTTTAATTTTTATTGCCTTACCGTCTTTACGTTTACTATATTTACTAGATGAACTAAATAATCCTTTAATTACTTTAAAATCTATTGGGCATCAATGATATTGAAGTTATGAATATTCAGATTTTCATAATATTGAATTTGACTCTTACATAATCCCCTCTAATGAACTTCAACCAAATAATTTTCGATTATTAGATGTTGACAATCGTATTGTACTACCTATAAATAATCAAATTCGTATTTTAGTTACAGCAACTGATGTTATTCACTCATGAACAGTTCCTTCTTTAGGTGTAAAAGTAGATGCTAACCCAGGTCGATTAAATCAAACTAATTTTTTTATCAACCGACCTGGAATTTTTTATGGTCAATGTTCAGAAATTTGTGGAGCAAATCATAGATTTATACCTATTGTAATTGAAAGAATTTCAATTAAAAACTTCATTAATTGAATTAACAATTATTCTTCATTAGATGACTGAAAGCAAGTACTGGTCTCTTAAACCATTTTATAGTAAATTAGCAATTACTTCTAATGAAAAGAATTAGTTAAATTTTATAACATAAATATGTCAAATTTAAATTATTACAAAAGTAATATTCTTTTATCCCTCAAATAATACCTATTAATTGATTAATATCTTTTTTTTTCTTTATTTGTATTTTTTTAATTTTTAATATTATAAATTATTATATTTATAATATTAATATTAATAAATCAAATAATAAATTAAACATTAAAAAAAGAAATCTTACTTGAAAATGATAAGTAACTTATTTTCAATTTTTGATCCTTCTACTAATATTTTTAATATTTCTTTAAATTGAATTAGAACAATTTTAGGAATTTTATTTATTCCATATTCATTTTGATTAATCCCTAATCGTCATTTCATATTTTGAAATTTTATTTTATCTAAACTTCATAATGAATTTAAAACCTTATTAAAAAATAATTATTTTCAAGGATCAACATTTATTTTTATTTCAATATTTACTTTTATTTTATTTAATAATTTTCTAGGATTATTCCCTTATATTTTTACTAGAACAAGTCATCTTACTCTTTCACTATCAATCTCTCTCCCCTTATGATTAAGATTTATAATTTATGGATGATTAAATAATTCTCAACATATATTTATTCATATAATTCCTCAAGGAACTCCCTCAATTTTAATACCTTTTATAGTATTAATTGAAACTATTAGTAATGTTATTCGACCAGGAACATTAGCTGTACGATTAACAGCTAATATAATTGCAGGTCATCTTTTAATAACTCTCTTAAGAGGAACAGGACCTAATATAAATCATTATATAATTATATTATTAGTATTAATTCAAATTTTATTACTAATTTTAGAATCAGCAGTTGCGGTTATTCAATCTTATGTTATTGCAATTTTAAGAACTTTATATTCTAGTGAAGTAAATTAATATTAATATTAATATTTAAATATATATATATATATATATATATATATATATATATATATATATATATATATATATATAATAAATAAATTAATGAAAATTACCCATAATCATCCCTTTCATTTAGTTGATTATAGCCCATGACCTTTAACAGGAGCTATCGGAGTTATAACTTTAGTAACAGGAATAGTAAAATGATTTCATAATTTTAATATAAATTTATTAATTATAGGATATATTATTATTTTATTGACAATATATCAATGATGACGAGACGTTTGTCGAGAAGGAACTTTCCAAGGAAAACATACTATCAATGTTGTAAAAGGACTTCGATGAGGAATAATTTTATTTATTGTCTCAGAAATTTTCTTTTTTCTTTCTTTCTTCTGAGCTTTTTTTCATAGTAGCTTAGCCCCAAATATTGAAATTGGTTTAATATGACCTCCAAAAGGAATTATCCCTTTTAATCCTTTCCAAATTCCATTATTAAATACAATTATTTTAATTAGATCTGGAGTTACTATTACATGAGCTCATCATGCTTTAATAGAAAATAATTATACTCAATGTATGCAAAGTTTATTTTTAACAATTATCTTAGGAATTTATTTTACTATTTTACAAGCATATGAATACATTGAAGCCCCATTTACTATTGCTGATAGAGTATATGGATCTACTTTTTTTATAGCAACAGGATTTCATGGTTTACATGTAATTATTGGTACAACATTTTTAATTATTTGTTTTATTCGACATTTAAATAATCACTTTTCAAATAATCATCACTTTGGATTTGAGGCAGCAGCTTGATATTGACACTTTGTAGATGTAGTATGATTATTTCTTTATATTTCAATTTATTGATGAGGTAATTAATAATTAATTTATATAATATATTTAGTATATTTGACTTCCAATCAAAAAGTTTAAAAATTTTTAATATAAATAATTATTCTTATAATAAATATTTTTCTTTTAATCACAATTATTTCTAATATTATAATATTTCTCTCAATTATTTTATCAAAAAAATCATTTTCTGATCGAGAAAAATCATCACCATTTGAGTGTGGATTTGACCCTAAATCATCAGCTCGTATTCCATTTTCATTACATTTCTTTCTAATTACAGTTATTTTCTTAATTTTTGATGTAGAAATTGCATTAATTTTTCCAATTATCCCCTTATTTAAAATAGTGAATTTTATTTTATGATCAAAAATTAGATTCTTTTTTCTTATTATTTTAATTATTGGTCTTTACCATGAATGAAATCAAAACATATTAAATTGAACAAATTAAATATTATATATATATATATATATATATATATATATATATATATATTATATAGGATTATAGTTTATATATAAAACATTTGATTTGCATTCAAAAAAAATAGATTAAATCAATTTATCTTATTTATTAATTTATATAATATATTTATATATATATATATATAAATAAGAAGCAAAATTGCATTTAATTTCGACTTAAAAGATTGAGTTTAATCAACTCCTTATTTATTTTTCCCTTCCTTAATTGAAACCAAAAAGAGGTATATCACTGTTAATGATAAAATTGAATATAAATATTCCAATTAAAAATCAAAGAAATATAAAGTTTAAAAGTAAGCTGCTAACTTAATTTTTAGTGGTTAAATTCCATTAATATTTCTTATTTCTTTTTTTCTTATTTTATTTCATTATTTATATAGTTTAATTTAAAACTTTACATTTTCATTGTAAAAATAAAAACTTTCTTTTTTATAAATAATAATAATATTATATATATATATATATATATTATTTATATTTAAAAATAATAATTATTTCCTTAATATCTTCAATATTATGCTCTAAAATATAAGCTATTTAAATATAATAATAATATAATTAAACTAATTAATATTCAAATAATAAATCTAAATAAATAAATTTTTAATCTATTTATCTGAAAAAAATTATAAAAAATTGAGTATTTTTTTATAATTATTATTAAGCCTCATCCTCTATAAATTTCTCTTCAACCTATATCAACATTTTTTAATAACTTCTGACCAAAATTAAGAAAATAATATCTTAAACCATAAGTTGATAAATTAGGTATAAATCATATTACACATAAAAAATTTCTTAAATTATAAGTTATTAAAAATTTATTAACAGAATAAATTTCTATATTACTAATTAAATACCCTATAAACCCTCCAACTAATCTAACATAAATTACTATTATTTTTATATTAAAAGGTAAATAAATTATATAAGGATAAGAAAAAATCATTCATCTTAAAAAACTACCTCTAACAACTCTTATAAACAATAAAACAAATATTCTTTTTAACATAATATAATCTTCATCATATAAATTATAAACCCCAATTAAATTATAATCACCTACTATTAAATACATAATTAAACGAATAGTGTAAAATATAGTTAACCCTGTAGAAATATAATATAATAAAAAAATTAATAAATTTAAATTTCTAAATCTAACTAATTCTAAAATTAAATCCTTAGAATAAAACCCAGCTAAAAAAGGAATTCCACATAAAGCTAAATTAGAAATATTTATACATAATGATGTTAAAGGAATATAAAATCTAATACCACCTATAAAACGAATATCTTGTATATCACTCATTATATGAATAATTACACCAGCACACATAAATAATAAAGCCTTAAATATAGCATGAGTTAATAAATGAAAAAAAGCTAAATCAGGCATTCCTATTCTTAAAATTCTTATTATTAATCCTAATTGTCTTAAAGTAGATAAAGCAATAATTTTTTTTAAATCAAATTCATAATTAGCTCTAATACCAGCTATAAATATTGTAAGACCAGACAATAATAATAAAATTTTTAAAAAAAATGTATTTAATAACAAAAAATTAAAACGAATTAATAAATAAACACCAGCAGTAACTAAAGTAGAAGAATGAACTAAAGCAGAAACAGGAGTAGGTGCTGCTATAGCTGCTGGTAATCAAGATCTAAATGGAATTTGAGCTCTTTTTGTTATAGCAGCTATAATAATTATTCTTCTAATTATTATTATTTCTCAATCATTTTTTATAAATTCTAAATAAAAAACATAATTTCATCTTCCATAATTTATTATTCAAGAAATAATTAATAAAATAAAAACATCTCCAATACGATTTGATAAAGCTGTTAACATACCAGCATTATAAGATTTTAAATTTTGATAATAAATAACTAATAAATAAGAAACTAAACCTAACCCATCTCATCCTAATAAAATTCTAATAATATTAGGACTAATAATTAATAATATTATAGAAGTAACAAATAACAAAACTAAAATAATAAAACGTCTTAAATTTAATTCTGATCTCATATATCTTTTTCTATAATAAATAACAACAGAAGAAATTAAAAAAACAAATATTATAAATAATAATGATATTCAATCTAATAAAATTGATATTACAATATTTATCGAATTAAAAGAAATAATTTCTCACTCTAAAAAAATAACTATATTATTTATAATAAAATAAATTATTAAAAAAAAATTTAAAAAACTTAATATTATTAAAAAAAAAAAAGAAATAAAACAAATAGAATATTTTAAATTATTTATAATTTAAAATGAAATTTTATTCATATTTTTGACACCACAAATCAATATTTTAATTAAATTATTTAAATAAAATCAAATTATTCTATAATCAATTTTAATTACTATTAAATTTAAAGGTAATCAATGTAATATTAATATCAAATACTCTCGTGAAACTCCTGTATAATATCTGTAGATACCTGAATAATATTTACCATGTTGAACATAAGAATATAAATATAATCTATAACCAGCACTAAAAAAAGAAATTAATATTAATATAATTATTGATAATCAAGATCATCTTATTAATCTATTAATTAAACTAATTTCTCCCATTAAATTTAATCTTGGAGGAGCTGCTATATTTGAAGATATTAGTAAAAATCATCATAATCTTATTGAAGGTATAAAATTTATTATTCCCTTATTAATATATAATCTTCGACTATGAAGACGTTCATATCTAATATTAGCTAAACAAAACATACCAGATGAACATAAACCATGACCAATTATCATAATATAAGAACCTAAAAACCCTCAATAATTTATAATTATAATACCTCTAATTACCAAACTTATATGTGCAACAGATGAATAGGCAATTAAAGATTTAATATCTACTTGACAAAAACATTTCAATCTAATATAAAATCCTCCTACTAATCTAATCACAATTCTAATATAATTTAACTTTAAATTCACTTGTTGTAAAAAAACCATTAAACGTAATAAACCATAACCACCTAACTTTAATATAATTCCTGCTAAAATCATAGATCCTGAAACAGGAGCTTCTACATGAGCTTTAGGTAATCATAAATGAACAAAATATATTGGTATTTTTACTAAAAAAGCTATAATTATACAAAAATATAATATATATATATTTATATTTATAAATTTTAAAAAATAAATTATTATCGTATTCATTTCATTAAAAATATAAAAAATTCCTATTAATAACGGTAAAGATACAAATAAAGTATAAAATAATAAATATATCCCAGCCTTAATTCGTTCTGGTTGATACCCCCAACCAATAATTAATATCAATGTAGGAATTAAACTACCTTCAAAAAATAAATAAAATATAAATATATTTATAGAACTAAAAGTTAAAAATAATATAATTAATAAAAAAATAATATTAAAAAGAAAAAAATTAACATAAAAATTAGTTTTATAAATATTTTCACTAGCCATAATTATTAATACAGAAATTCAAATTCTTAACAAAATTAAACCATAAGATATAATATCACAAGATATTATATATCTTAAATTACAAAATAAACCAAATCTTATTGTTAAATTTATATATATAAATATTATCAAAAATAATACTATTTGAACCATTCAAAATATATTTTTTATAAAACATATTGGTATAATAAAAATTATTATTATTAAAAATTTTATCATTTTCTTTTTATTTTATAATAAATTAAACCCTTGAAAATAATCATTTCCATGGGTACGAATTAAAGATACTAAAATCGATAAACCTAAAGCTCCTTCACATACAGAAAAAACTAAAAATACCATTAATATATATATATCATAATCAATATAACTAAGAAAAATTAACATAAAAAAAAAAATTCTTAAAACAATAAACTCTAAACTTAATAAAACAATTAATAAATGTTTATGTTTTAAAACAAAAATTATATTACCAACAATAAATATAATAATAAAAACTGATCATATAAAAATTATCATTTGTTTTTATAGTTTAAAAAAAACATTGGTCTTGTAAATCAAAATTAAGTATATTACTTTAAAAACTTCAAAGAAAAAGAATTTCTTTATCAATAATCTCCAAAATTATTATTTTAATTAAACTATTCTTTGATTTGATATTACAAAAATAACTTTATCTTTTTTTATTATATTTATTTCATTATTTATAATATTCTTAAATAATCCCCTTTCAATAGGATTAATAATTTTAATTCAAACCTTATTAATATGTCTTTTATCAGGAATATTAATTAAAACATATTGATTTTCATATATTTTATTTTTAACATTTTTAGGAGGATTATTAGTTCTATTTATTTATGTATCAAGAATTGCCTCAAATGAACTCTTTAAACCATCATTCAATGCAAAATTATTACTTTTTATTTCAGTATCATTATTATTACTTACTCAAATCATTTTTATTAATAATTTATTCTGAATAAATTTATCATTTAATTCAGATATAGATAATTTTCACTCACTTTCACTCTTTTTTAATAATGACAATAAAATTAATTTAAGTAAATTATATAATAACCAAACTTTTATAATAATATTAATATTAATTATTTACTTATTTATTACCCTAATTGCAGTGGTAAAAATTACAAATATTTTTTATGGACCTTTACGATCTATAGCATAATTTCTAACAATATAATATACCATATATATATATATATATATATATATAATATTTATAAAAAATTAATAAATGATAAATAACAAATTTATTTTAATACGAAAAACTAATCCAATTTTTAAAATTTTAAATGGATCTTTAATTGATCTTCCATCTCCTTCTAATATTTCTTATTGATGAAATTTTGGATCTCTTTTAGCTCTATGTTTAATTGTACAAATTTTAACTGGACTTTTCTTAACTATATATTATACAGCTAATATTGAACTAGCATTTTATAGTGTTAATTATATTTGTCGAAATGTAAATTATGGTTGATTAATTCGAACCCTTCATGCCAATGGAGCTTCATTCTTTTTTATTTGTATTTATATTCATATTGGACGAGGAATTTATTATGAATCATTTAACTTAAAACATACTTGAATAATTGGTGTTACAATTTTATTTTTATTAATAGCAACAGCTTTTATAGGTTATGTTTTACCATGAGGACAAATGTCATTTTGAGGAGCAACTGTTATTACTAACTTATTATCTGCAATTCCATATTTAGGATCAATATTAGTTAATTGAATCTGAGGAGGGTTCTCAGTAGATAACGCTACTCTTACTCGATTTTATACTTTCCACTTCCTTTTACCTTTTATTATTATAATAATAACTATAATTCATTTACTATTTTTACATCAAACTGGGTCTAATAACCCATTAGGATTAAATAGAAATTATGACAAAATCCCTTTCCATCCTTTTTTTTCTTATAAGGACCTATTAGGAGCCATTATACTTTTATTTTTATTAATTATATTAACTTTAACTAATCCTTATTTATTAGGTGATCCTGATAATTTTATTCCTGCAAATCCTCTTGTAACACCTGAACACATTCAACCAGAATGATATTTTTTATTTGCTTATGCTATTTTACGATCAATCCCAAATAAATTAGGAGGAGTAATTGCATTAATTATATCAATTTTAATTTTAATCATTCTACCTTTTACATTTAATAAAAAAATTCAAGGAATTCAATTTTATCCTATTAATCAATTACTATTTTGAACCTTAGTTACAATAATTATTTTACTAACTTGAATTGGAGCCCGACCAGTTGAAGATCCTTATATTATTACTGGACAACTTTTAACAGTATTTTATTTTTCATATTTTATTATTAATCCATTAATAAATAAATATTGAGATAATTTAATTTTTAATTAATTAAATTAATGAGCTTGTATATAAAGCATTTGTTTTGAAAACTTAAGAAAGAATTATAATTCTATTAATTTATACTAAAAATAATCAATAATTTTATATTAAAAAAATTTTTAACCCTAAAAAAAATAATAAAAAATTTATCGAAACAGGTAAATATCTTTTTCAAGCTAAATATATTAATTTATCATATCGATAACGAGGTAATGTCCCACGAACCCAAATAAATAAAAAAGAAATAAAAGTTAATTTTAAATAAAAAAAAATAGTTAAATTATAACCTCCTATATATACTATAGAAAATAATAATCTTATAAATAAAATTCTAGAATATTCAGATAAAAAAATTAATGTAAAACCCCCTCTTCTATATTCTACATTAAACCCTGAAACTAATTCTCTTTCCCCTTCAGCAAAATCAAAAGGAGTACGATTAGTCTCCGCCAATATAGATCTAATTCAACATAACCCTAAAGGAAATATTAAAATAATAAATCAAACTATATTTTGATAAATATAAAAACTTAATAAATTATAATCTATAATTATTACAATTCTAGATAATAAAATTATAGCTAAACTTACTTCATAAGAAATAGTTTGAGCAACAGCTCGTAAACCACCTAATAAGGCATAATTTGAATTAGAAGATCACCCGGCAACTATAACAGTATAAACTCCTATTCTTATACAACATAAAATAAATAAAATTCCCAAATTGAATCTAATTAAATTAAAATAATAAGGAATAACTATTCAAATTAATAACGATAATGTAAAACCAACAACAGGAGAAAAATAATATATAATATAATTAGAATAATTAGGATAAGTTTGCTCCTTAGTAAATAATTTAATAGCATCAGAAAAAGGTTGTAAAAGACCTATAAACCCCAACTTATTGGGACCTTTTCGAATTTGAATATAACCTAATACTTTACGCTCTAATAAAACTAAAAAAGCAACCCCAATTAAAACCCCAATAATTAAAATTAATAAACCAATAAAAATTATATAAATATCATATAATATCATATACTATCTATATAATTTAATTATACATTTATGACTTCTAAAATCATTACACTTTTCTGCCAAAATAGTAAAATACTTAATTATATGTATATATATATATATATATCATTAAAATTTATATAAATTATAATATTTTTATAAATTATTAATAAAATTCATAAATAAAAATTTAATTTAAATATTTAATCCTTTCGTACTAAAATATTTTTATTTTTAAAAGATAGAAACCAACCTGGCTTACACCGGTTTGAACTCAGATCATGTAAGATTTTAATGATCGAACAGATCAAAATTTTAAACTTCTGCATTTAAATTTTATCTTAATCCAACATCGAGGTCGCAAACTCTTTTTTTTATTCGAACTAAAAAAAAAAATTACGGTGGTATCCCCAAGGGAATTTTTTCTTAAAATCAAAAAAATTGGAACATTTTTCCCCTTATTTATGGTAAAAATTAAAAAAAGTTAATTTTATTTTTTTATCCCCCCCATAAAATAATTAAATAAATTTAAATTTATCATTTTATAAATAATTTTAATTTAATTTAATTATAAAACTCTATAGGGTCTTCTCGTCTTTTTAATATATTTTAACTTTTTAAATAAAAAATTAAATTCTATATTTTAATTAAGAGACAGTATATATTTCATCCAATCTTTCATACAAGTCATCAATTAAATGACTAATGATTATGCTACCTTTGTACAGTCAAAATACTGCAGCCCTTTAATTATAATAATCAGTGGGCAGATTAGACTTTATATTATTTTCAAAAAGACATGTTTTTGATAAACAAGTGAATATAAATTTTTGCCGAATTCCTTTTAATTAATTTTAATTAAATAAATAAACTTTATAAAAAAAAATTATATACTAATTTTATCATTATAACTAATTTTAATAAATTTAAAAATAATTCTTTATATAAAAATAAATTTTTAATTAAATTTTAATTTAAAATGAAATTATTTATAATAAATTAAAATTTATTAACAATATAAATTATAAAATTTTCAAATAAACTTAATTTTTATTATATTTATTTAATTTAAAGCTTATCCCTTAAACTATAAAATTTAAATATTTACTTATTAATTAATAAACAAATAAATTATTTAAATTTAAAATTAAATTTTTTTCTAAAAAAACTAGATATATTTAAGAACGATTAACATTTCATTTCCAATTAATTATTTAAAATATTTATACCACAATAACTTTAATAATTAATTATCTCTCTTAAATTCGAGAATTATTATAATCTAAAAATATTTATTAATAAACTCTGATACACAAGATACATTAAATAAAAATTACTTTTTAATAATTTAATATTTAAATTATTTCAAATTTCTTTCACAATACTAATTCACTATAAAATTTTAAATTATTTCTATTAAAATACTTTAACCCCCATTAAAATAATTAATTTTTAATTTAAAAATTTTTTTATTAATCTTACAAATTATTAATTTTTCCCCTCAAATTAATTAAAATTTTAATATCTTTTCAATGTAAATGAAATACTTTATCAAGCTCTAATTTGTTCTTTCTAGAAACACTTTCCAGTACCTCTACTTTGTTACGACTTATTTCAACTTATAAATATATGAAAGCGACGGGCAATATGTACATATTTCAATTTAAAATCATTTTATTAAATTAAATAAAATTACATTTAAATCCAATTTCAATTAATTTTTCCAAATTAATATTCACTTAAATAAATTTATTGTAATCCATTATATTCTTAATTATAATCTGCATCTTGATCTGATTTAATTTTATTTATAATTTTTAAATATTACTTTTATTAAAAAATATTTTTTTAACAACGATATACAAAATTAAAAATTAAGTAAATTTATTCGTGGATTATCAATTATTAAACAGATTCCTCTAAATGAACTAAAATACCGCCAAATTGTTTAAGTTTCAATAAATAATTAACTACTATTTTAGTATTTAAATTTAAAATTTTAATAATAGGGTATCTAATCCTAGTTTTTAAAAAAAATTTATTAAATCATAAAAATAAATAATTTTTTATTAAATTAAAATTTCACCTAATAATTTAAAATTTATATTATTTTATTATTTTATTAATTAATTTACTAATAAAATTTAATTTAATCTTTGTTTAACCGCAACTGCTGGCACAAAATTAGTTATTAATTTAAATATTACTAAATATTAATTTCTTAAATATTTTAATATTAATTACTAACAAAAATAAAAATTTATTATTTAAATAAATAAATATTAACACTAAAATTTATATGTAAAATAAACTTTAAATAAATTTTTCAAACTACAAAAATTTTTATTTATATGTACAATTTTTCATATAGAATTTTTTTTTTTTTTTTTTTATATTTAAAAATTTAAAAAATATTAGGATTTTATATTAAAAAATTTAATTTCCTTATTAAATATTAAAAAATTTCTTTTTTTTCTTTTTTCAAACAATTCAAATTAAAACCAAATTGGGAAATTAAACAAAAACAATTCTTAAAAATTACAAAATATTAAAATAATTAATAATAATTTTTCTTAATAAGTTAATGAATTATAAATATATTAATTATATAAAAAATTTAATTAATTGTAAATATATTAATTATATAAATATTTAATATATATATATATATATATACAATTAAAAGAAATTTTTATTTTATTTTTTATTTTTAAACCATTTCTAATAAATTTTCTATAAAATAAAAAAAAAAA